GTTTATACCAATGAGCAAAAAAAGTACAACTTGAACAATGAATTAATAAGTCGAACAAAAGCTCTAGAAAAAGAAAAGGGATTTCTTGCTCTAGATATGCTCGAAAAAAGGACCAGATTATGCAATGATGAAAACGAACAAAAATACTTGCCCAAAACGTATGACCCCTTTTTGAGGGGACCATATCGTGGAACAATAAAAAAATTCTATTCACATATGATCATGAATGATTTAATCACTTCTACAGATACGGAGGATTCCATAGAAATCAATTGGATAAATAAGATTTATGGGCTACTTCCTAATAATTCTAATTATTCCAGAAAATTTGAACATCAAAAGAATCCGCCTGATAGGGAATCATTACTGAATTATATTGGTAATTCCTTAACCTCAATCAAAGAATTTCCTTTTGAGCCTGCACCCATTTTGCATTTTAAAAAATATTCTTTATTGAGAGAGCAAACAAGAATTGATTTAGAAAATCAAACAAAAGCTTTAAAATGGGTATTCGATGTAATTACAACTGATCCAAACGACCAAACAATAATTAGAAATAAATCTATTGGAATAGAAGAAATCCGTAAAAGGGTTCCTCGGTGGTCATACAAATTAACTGATGATTTGGAAGAACAGGAGGAAGAAAATGAGGAAGAATCTAAGGAAGATCATGAAATTCGTTCAAGAAAAGCCAAACGCGTAGTAATTTATACTGATAACAATCAGAATAACAACCCTATTACAACTACAAATAATACTAATAATAGTGATCAAGCAGAAGAGGTGGCTTTGATACGTTACTCGCAACAATCAGATTTTCGTCGGGATATAATCAAAGGATCCATGCGTGCTCAAAGACGTAAAACGGTTATTTGGGAAATGTTTCAAGCAAATGTGCATTCTCCGCTTTTTTTGGATCGAATAGACAAAACATTTTTTTTTTCTTCTTTTTATATCTCTGAAATGATGAATCTCATTTTTAGGAATTCGGTGGGGAGAGAACCAGAATTGAAAATTTCACATTTTGATTTTGAGGAGGAAGAGACAAGGGAAAAAGAGAAAAAAAATGAAGAAAAAAAAGAGGAAAATGAACGTATAGTAATATCAGAAACTTGGGATAGCATTATATTTGCTCAAGCAATAAGAGGTTTGATGTTAGTAACCCAATCTTTTCTTAGAAAATACATTGTATTGCCTTCATTGATAATTGCTAAAAATATTGGCCGTATGTTATTATTCCAATTCCCCGAATGGTATGAGGATTTGAAGGAGTGGAATAGAGAAATGCATGTTAAATGCACTTATAATGGTGTTCAATTATCAGAAACAGAATTTCCCAAAGATTGGTTAACAGACGGTATTCAGATAAAGATTCTATTTCCTTTCTGTTTGAAACCTTGGCGAAGATCTAAAATACGATCTCATCCTAGGGATCAAATAAAAAAAAAAGGAAAAAAAGACAATTTTTGTTTTTTAACGGTTTGGGGAATGGAAGCGGAATTCCCTTTTGGGAATCCCCGAAAACGACCTTCCTTTTTTGAACCCATTTATAAAGAACTCCAAAAAAAAGTTAGAAAAGTTAAAAAGGATTTATTTCTACTTCTAAAAGTTTCAAAAGAAAAAACAAGATGGATCATTAAAATACTTCTAGTTCTAAAACGAATAATGAAGGAAATTAAAAAAGTAAACCCAATATTCTTATTTGAATTGAGCAAGGTGAAAGTATATGAAACGGCTGAAAATGGAAAAGATTACGAAATAAATAATAAGATTATTCACAAATCAACCATTCAAATCCAATCCATGAATTGGACAAATTATTCACTCATAGAAAAAAAGATGAAAGATCTTTCTGATAGAACAATCACAATCAGGAATCAAATAGAACGAATCACAAAAGACAAGAAAAAAATAATTATAACTTGTGATGATAAAAGATCGAAATCACAGAAAGATATTTGGCAGATATTCCAAAGAATAAATATACGATTAATACGTAAATCACATTATTTTATGAAATCTCTGATTGAAAAGATATATATAGATATCTTGCTATGTATGATTACCATTCACAGGATCTATTTCCAACTTTTCTTTGAATCAACAAAAAAAATAATCAATAAATCCGTTTACAACGATCAAACAAATCAGGAAGGAATTGATGAAAGAGATCAAAATACAATGAACTTTTTTTCCACTATAAAAAAGTCCTTTTCAAATACTCATATTAGTAATAGTACAAAAATGTATTATGACTTATCCTCCTTGTCCCAAGCATATGTATTTTACAAATTATCACAAACCCAATTACTTAACAAGTATCAATTGAAATCTCTACTTCAATATCAGGGGACTTATCCTTTTATTAAGGATAAAATCAAGGATTATTGTATGACACGAGGAATATTTGATTACAATTCAAGACATAAGAAAATTCATAAGTCTGGAATGATTGAATGGAAAAACTGGTTAAAGGGGCATTATCAATACAATTTATCTCAAACCAAATGGTCGCGGTTAGTACCACAAAAATGGCGAAATAGAATCAATCAACGTTATAGGATTCAAAATAAGGACTCAATTAAAGCGGATTCATATAAAAAAGAAAAAGACCAATTAATTCATTACGTGAAACAAAATTACTATGCAGCGGATTCATTGGCAAATCAAAAAGAAAAATGGAAAAAACACTACAGATATGATCTTTTATCACATAAATATATGAACTATGGGGATAAGGAGGATTTTTATATTTATGGGTCAAGATTACAAGTAAATGGGGTTCACAAAATTCCATATAATTTCAATAAACCAAAATCCGAATCATTTTATGTATTGGTAAGTACAGCTATTAGTGATTATCTAGAAGAAGGATATATTATTGATACGCATAAAAATCTAGATAGAAAATATTTTGATTGTAAAATTCTCCACTTTTGTCTTAGAAAAAATATCGATATTGAGACCTGGACCAATACACATATCGGTACCAAAATTGATAAAAATACTAAGACTGAAAAAAAAATCAACAACAAATTGAAAAAAAAAGATATTTTTTCTCTTACGATTCATCAAGAAATCAACCCATCCAATCAAAAAAGTATTTTTTTTAATTGGATGGGAATGAATCAAGAAAGAGTTTATCATACCATATCAAATCTAGAATCTTGGTTCTTCCCAGAATTTGTCTTACTTTTTGATGCATATAAGATTAAACCATGGATTATACCAATTAAATTACTTCTTTTTGACTTTTATTTTTATAAAAATAAAAGTCAAAATAAAAACATCAATATAAATGGAAAAAATAATCTTCAGATGATATCTCATCAAAAAAAATATCTTAAATTAGAAAATTCCAACCAACAAAAAAATGAGCAACAGGACCAAGTAAATCTTGTATCAGATCTACGAAAAGAAAACAAAAAAAAAGATATTGAAGAGAATTATGCGAGATCGGACATTACCATTAAAAAAGGTAAGAAGAAAAAACAATCCAAGAAAAACAAGGAAGCAGAACTGGATTTCTTCCTGAAAAAATATTTCCTTTTTCAATTAAGATGGGATGACTCCTTGAACCAAAGAATGATCAATAATATCAAGGTATATTGTCTCTTACTTAGACTGATAAATCCAAAAGAAATTGCTATATCCTCGATTCAAAGAGGAGAGATGCATCTGGATGTAATGCTAATTCAGAAAGATCTAGCTCTTACAGAATTGATAAAAAAGGGAATATTAATTATCGAACCAATTCGTCTATCTATAAAAAGGGATGGAAAATTGATTATATATCAAACTATAAGTATTTCATTGGTCGAGAACAATAAACACCAAACTAATAGAAAATGCATAAAAAAAAGATATATTGATAAGAGGAATTTGGATAAACCCATTGTACGATATGGGAATATGCTTGTGAATGGGGACACAAATTATTATGATTTCCTTGTTCCCGAAAATATTCTATCTCCTAGACGTCGCAGAGAATTGAGAATGTTAATTTGTTTCAATTCCCATAATTGGAATGTTACGGATAGAAATAGAAATACATTATTTTGCAATGAAAATAACATAAGAAACTCTGGAAAATTTTTGGATGAGGACAAGCATCTTAATACGGATACAAATAAATTCATTAAATGCAAATTTGTTCTTTGGCCCAATTACCGATTAGAAGATTTAGCTTGTATGAATCGCTATTGGTTTGATACCAATAATGGCAGTCGTTTCAGTATGTCAAGGATACATATGTATCCACGATTTATAATTTTTTAATTTAATAGTATATTTCCTATATCATATATATATCTATATTCCGTGACATTTTCGGTATATGAAAGCCGAAAGATGTATGCATATGCTATGTTATATTTTGGTAAATGATACAGATTGAATGGTGTATCCATTCAATTGGATATAGGAATAAATAAATTAGGGGAATCCTTTTAGATAGAAATAAATTCTTTTCTTTCGTTAATGCGGAAACATATTATCCCTTTCTATCCAAATCAAATTTTCAATTTGATTTGGATAAAATAAAGAAGTAGTATATGAATAAATCCAAATTTTTGTGTGTACTAGATATGTGTACTAGATTAAAATAACCGACATAATTCTTTTTTTTTTATTTTTCCTGATCGGAAAAATCCATGAAAAAGAAAGAAAAAGGATAGAAAAATTTTTTATGGTCAAAAATTCATTTATTTCCATTATTCCACAAGAAGAAAAAGAAGAAAACAAAGGTTCTGTTGAATTTCAAGTATTCAGTTTCACCAATAAGATACGGAGACTTACTTCACATTTGGAATTGCACAAAAAAGATTTTTTATCACAAAGAGGTCTACGAAAAATTCTAGGAAAACGTCAACGGTTGCTGGCTTATTTGTCAAAGAAAAATAGAGTACGTTATAAGAAATTAATTGGTCAGTTGGATATTCGAGAGCCAAAAACTCGTTAATTTAATCGTTTGAATTTTTTTTAGTAGTATTCAATTTTTAGTTTTGATGAGTCTCGCTTTGAGGAATTCATGGAATAATGAATTAAGGAAGAAAAGATATGACAGTACCGGTTACAAGAAAAGATCTCATGATAGTCAATATGGGGCCTCACCACCCATCAATGCATGGTGTTCTCCGACTAATCGTTACTCTCGATGGTGAAGATGTTATTGACTGTGAGCCCATATTGGGCTATTTACACAGAGGAATGGAAAAGATAGCGGAAAATCGAACAATTATACAATATCTACCTTATGTAACACGATGGGATTATTTAGCTACTATGTTCACAGAGGCAATAACCGTAAATGCGCCAGAACAATTGGAAAATGTTCAAGTACCTCAAAGAGCTAGCTATATCAGAGTAATTATGCTGGAATTGAGCCGTATAGCTTCTCATTTGTTATGGCTTGGACCTTTTATGGCGGATATCGGTGCACAGACTCCCTTTTTCTATATTTTAAGAGAAAGGGAATTGATATATGATCTATTCGAAGCCGCCACAGGTATGCGAATGATGCATAATTATTTCCGTATTGGAGGAGTAGCTGCTGATCTACCTTATGGATGGATAGATAAATGTTTGGATTTCTGCGATTATTCTTTAACAGGAGTTGTTGAATATCAAAAACTTATTACGTGGAATCCCATTTTTTTGGAACGAGTTGAAGGAGTGGGCATTATTGGTGGAGAAGAAGCTGTAAATTGGGGTTTATCAGGCCCGATGTTACGAGCTTCTGGAATCCAATGGGATCTTCGTAAAGTTGATCATTATGAGTGTTACAATGAATTCGATTGGGAAATCCAATGGCAAAAAGAAGGAGATTCATTAGCTCGTTATTTAGTACGAATCGGTGAAATGAAGGAATCCATAAAAATTATTCAACAGGCTCTAGAAGGAATTCCTGGAGGACCTTATGAAAATTTAGAAGTACGACGCTTTGATAGAGCAAAGAATTCCGAATGGAATGATTTTGAATATAGATTTATTAGTAAAAAACCTTCACCCAATTTAGAATTGTCGAAACAAGAACTTTATGTGAGAGTGGAAGCCCCAAAAGGAGAATTGGGAATTTATTTGATAGGAGATAATAGTGTTTTCCCCTGGAGATGGAAAATTCGTCCACCCGGTTTTATCAATTTGCAAATTCTTCCTCAGCTAGTTAAAAGAATGAAATTGGCTGATATCATGACGATATTGGGTAGTATAGATATCATTATGGGAGAAGTTGATCGTTGAAATGATAATTGATACGACAGAAGTACAAACTATCAATTCTTTTTCTACATCGGAATTTTTAAAAGAAGTGTATGGACTAATATGGATTGTACCCATTTTGACCCTTATATTGGGAATAACAATGGGGGTACTAGTAATTGTGTGGTTAGAAAGAGAAATATCTGCAGCGATACAACAACGTATTGGGCCTGAATATGCTGGCCCGTTGGGAATTCTTCAAGCTATAGCGGATGGGACTAAACTACTTTTTAAAGAGGACCTCCTCCCATCTCGAGGAGATATTCGTTTGTTTAGTGTGGGACCGTCTATAGCGGTTATATCAATTCTACTAAGTTATTTAGTAATTCCTTTTGGGTATCGTCTTGTTTTAGCCGATCTCAGTATAGGTGTTTTTTTATGGATCGCCATTTCTAGTATTGCTCCTATTGGGCTTCTTATGTCAGGATATGGATCGAATAATAAATATTCCTTTTTAGGTGGTCTACGAGCTGCTGCTCAATCTATTAGTTATGAAATACCATTAACTCTATGTGTGTTATCAATATCTCTACGTGTGATTCGTTGGAATATGAACTTTGAACCTCTCTTCTATAAATAAAAGAAAAAAGAAAGAGGTTCAATGTATTGAATAGATGTTTTCATTTTTTTTTATTCAGCATTCGGGTTGATGAGTTAAACCAGATAGTTATATGAGTGAAACTAAACAGCTTCAAAATTTGTAGTAAGAAGAAACAATCTCATTCCCTATGTACAAGAATAAAGTTGAAGTAAAAATAAGCAGTGTAAACTGCTTACCCCAAGATTAAGATTTTTTGATTAGTCATCATATCTTGAAGCGGGCGCAAACAAAAGATCAACTGTATGGAGTTTCTACTACTGTCTCATATGTATTACTATACCGGGGATCAATCAAAAGTCAGTGGACGGTTAGGAACACCAAGGTACACAAAGGATTAGTAATGGAGATAATGTAAGGTATCAAAAAAGAGGTATTTCTTCATAAAACGAATCATAATAAGGACTTGAAATTGGTAGAAATGATCAAGTAGTACTTCCCTACGATTCCGATCTAGAGTATGCTCCTATTCACTGGTTAAAGAAATGACTATCAAGAACGAATTAATTCTTTATTTTATTTTTGAGTATCCTCCTCTGAGACAGAAGAACAGGAAAAAAGAAATGGAATGCAGTAATTGAATGAATAATAAAAAAAGGGGATCCTTATTTATTCTTTTCTCTATCCATATTCATACATATCGAATTCTTATCACGATTCATGAACTAATGACTAATTCTTTTTATTTTGTATTGATTGATATAAGGAGTATTTTATTGAAATATTAAGTTATTACCGAACAAAGATAAATTTTTATTGTAAAGGATGAGATCAATTCGGAAGCACTTTTTTTCTTATTCTAGCAGACAGAATTCCATTGGTCTAATTTGGGACTTTCCGATGTATCTTTATTCTATCCATCCAAAGATGGTGATAATACCGAACCCATCCTTACATTTTTTTTGTGGCCATCGAGGAGCCGTATGAAGCTGAGGTCTCACGTACGGTTTTGAAATAGCGATGGGAACAGTGATGTTATTATCGACTATGATTATCTAACAGTTCAAGTACAGTTGATATAGTTGAAGCACAGTCAAAATATGGTTTTTGGGGGTGGAATCTGTGGCGTCAGCCTATAGGATTTATTGTTTTTCTAATTTCTTCTCTAGCCGAATGTGAGAGATTGCCCTTTGATTTACCAGAAGCGGAGGAGGAATTAGTAGCAGGTTATCAAACCGAGTATTCGGGTATCAAATACGGTTTATTTTATCTTGCTTCTTACCTAAATTTATTAGTTTCTTCATTATTTGTAACAGTTCTTTACTTAGGTGGGTGGAATTTACCTATTCCGTATATATCCATTTCTGAGCTTTTCGGAATAAAAAAAATCGCCGGCATTTTTGGAATGACAATGGGTATCCTTATTACATTAACTAAAGCTTATTTATTTCTCTTCATTTCTATCACAACAAGATGGACTTTACCTAGAATGAGAATGGACCAGTTATTAAATCTTGGATGGAAATTTCTTTTACCTATTTCTCTAGGTAATCTGTTATTAACAACTTCTTCCCAACTTGTTTCATTATAAATAAGAGAATACGATAACACTATTTTAGATTCATAATCTCTATCAAACAAGAGAAAGAAACGTCAAATTTTTCATGTATATCTACAATATGTTCCCTATGGTAATTGGGTCCATGAATTATGGTCAACAAACAATACGAGCTGCAAGGTACATTGGTCAAAGTTTCATAATTACCTTATCCCACACAAATCGTTTACCTGTAACTATTCAATATCCTTATGAAAAATCGATCACATCAGAGCGTTTCCGGGGTAGAATCCACTTTGAATTTGATAAATGTATTGCTTGTGAAGTATGTGTTCGTGTATGCCCGATAGATCTACCCGTTGTTGATTGGAGATTTGAAAGAGATATTAAAAAGAAACAATTACTTAATTATAGTATAGATTTCGGGGTTTGTATATTTTGTGGTAACTGTGTCGAGTATTGTCCAACAAATTGTTTATCAATGACTGAAGAATATGAACTTTCTACTTATGATCGTCACGAATTGAATTATAATCAAATTGCTTTGGGTCGATTACCAATCTCAATAATTGGAGATTATACAATTCAAACAGTTATGAATTCGACTCAAATAAAAATAGACAAAGATAAACCCTTTGATTCAAGAACAATTACCGATTACTAAGATTTTGTTTTGATATAAAGGATCCAAGCTTTTTATTTTGGGTAGTCAGTAACTACAAATAAAAACTAATGATTGTTGAGAATCACTCTTTGATTTAAACTAAAAATATATTTTTAGTGATGATTTCGAAATAGCAAATTTCAACTACTTTTTTCTTTTCTTTCAGATAAATATAAATAAAGTAAGGTTGGCCCGATAATTTTATCTATATCTACATTAATCCATATTCAAATTCAATTCAATTATAAATGTATCATATACAATATTATATACAAGAAAACAAAAATAGGGTAACCCCTTTTCCTTTCCTGGACCATTTATTTAGTAAAGTTAAAGTAAGGTCATGAAATAGTTAAAGTTATTTATTTTGTATTTTATACATAATGGATTTACCTGGACCAATACATGATATTCTTGTTGTATTTCTGGGGTCAATTCTTGTATTAGGGGGTCTGGGGGTAGTATTATTTACCAATCCAATTTATTCTGCCTTTTCATTGGGATTGGTTCTTGTTTGTATATCCTTATTCTATATTTCATCGAACTCCTATTTTGTAGCTGCCGCACAGCTCCTTATTTATGTGGGAGCCATAAATATCTTGATCATATTTGCTGTAATGTTCATGAATGGTTCAGAATATTCCAATAATTCCTATTTTTGGACCATTGGAGATGGGGTCACTTTGATGGTTTGTACAACTATTCTTTTTTCACTAATTACTACTATCCCAGATACGTCATGGTACGGAATTATTTGGACTGCAAGGTCAAACCAGATTATGGAACAGGACCTAATAAATAACGTTCAACAAATTGGGATTCATTTATCAACAGATTTTTATCTTCCATTTGAACTCATTTCAATAATTCTTTTAGTTTCCTTGATAGGTGCAATTACTATGGCTCGACAATAAGCAATAAAAATACTTAACTTAATAATGATTCCCAATTCTTAGAATTCTAACTAAATTCTAAATAAATAAATAGAAATTTTTAGTTAAATCTATCTACCGTCAATATCTTCTTTTGTTGTGTAATTGTTCTATTCTAATCAATTGAATCGGTTGAATTGTTGTTCATATTGAAATGAATCGAGATTGATAAGGAGTTAGTCAATGATGTTTGAGCATGTCCTTTTTTTGAGTGTTTATTTATTTTCTATCGGTATCTATGGATTGATCACAAGTCGAAACATGGTTAGAGCGCTTATGTGTCTTGAGCTTATACTAAATTCGGTTAATATCAATCTTGTAACATTTTCTGATATATTTGATAGTCGCCAATTAAAAGGAGACATTTTCTCAATCTTTGTTATAGCCATTGCAGCTGCTGAAGCAGCTATTGGACTTGCTATTGTTTCGTCGATCCATCGTAACAGAAAATCAACTCGTATTAATCAATCGAATTTGTTGAATAATTAGTGATAATCATCATAGATAATTTAAATAAAGACACATAAAAATATTTAATAGAATTGAAATACTATTTTTTATTGAATTTGAATGCAATTCCATTTTATTTAATTGCATTTTTATATTTATATTGAAATAATGATGACCGATTTGTTGGCCAATTAATTTTAATTCGCATGTGCAACTCGTATCATCATAATTGTTGAAACGAAAATCAAAGTGTCTTGACCTTTTCTCATAAACAGATTGATTTAAGAAATATATTGATTTTTTTTAATAAACCACTGTTTCGTCTGGTGTCTACAATATTACAATATATAATATATGATTCATTTACTACTAATTTGATTTGACCAGATCGAAAATCTTTTATGTTCAAAACTGTACTTTATAGATCCAATGTCACATTCAGTAAAAATTTATGATACATGTATAGGGTGTACTCAATGTGTACGAGCTTGCCCCACAGATGTATTGGAAATGATACCTTGGGACGGATGTAAAGCCAAGCAAATAGCTTCCGCGCCAAGAACCGAGGACTGTGTAGGTTGTAAGAGATGTGAATCTGCCTGCCCAACGGATTTTTTGAGTGTCCGTGTTTATTTAGGGCCTGAAACAACTCGCAGCATGGCTCTATCTTATTGATACGTTACAAAAAACTCCACTTGAATCATTTGTGATTCCTCTTTACCGACAAAAGCCCGTGCTCGACAAAATATATTATTTTGAGGACGGGCTTTTCTGGTCAAAATGTATCTTGTCTTTATCACGAGTTATTTTCCTTGGTTAACAATACTTGTTGTTTTACCGATATTCGCGGGTTCCTCAATTTTCTTTTTCCCTCATAGAGGGAATAAGATGTTTAGGTGGTATACTATATGTATATGCTTATTAGAACTCCTTCTAACGACTTATGCATTCTGTTATCATTTCCAATTGGATGATCCATTAATGCAATTGAAGGAAGATTCTAAATGGATAGATGTTTTTGATTTCCACTGGAGACTAGGAATCGATGGACTTTCCATAGGACCCATTTTACTGACAGGATTTATCACTACTTTAGCAACTTTAGCAGCTTGGCCAATTACTCGAAATTCGCGGTTGTTCTATTTCCTGATGCTAGCAATGTACAGCGGTCAAATAGGATTATTTTCCTCTCGAGACTTTTTACTTTTTTTCATCATGTGGGAGTTAGAATTAATTCCTGTTTACTTACTTTTATCCATGTGGGGGGGAAAGAAACGTCTCTACTCGGCTACAAAGTTTATTTTGTACACTGCAGGGGGTTCCATTTTTTTCTTAATAGGAGTTCTAGGTATGGGTTTATATGGTTCCAATGAACCAACATTAGATTTTGAAAGATTAATTAATCAATCATATCCTGTGGCATTAGAAATAATATTCTATTTTGGCTTCCTTATTGCTTATGCTGTCAAATTGCCGATTATACCCCTACATACATGGTTACCTGATACCCATGGAGAAGCACATTACAGTACATGTATGCTTTTAGCTGGAATCCTATTAAAAATGGGCGCATATGGATTGATTCGGATCAATATGGAATTACTACCCCACGCTCATTCTATATTTTCTCCTTGGTTGGTGATAATAGGAACAATGCAAATAATCTATGCAGCTTCAACTTCTCTTGGTCAACGTAATTTAAAAAAGAGAATAGCCTATTCCTCTGTATCTCACATGGGTTTCACAATTATAGGAATTGGTTCTATAACCGACATGGGACTCAATGGAGCTATTTTACAAATGCTCTCTCATGGATTTATTGGTGCTGCACTTTTTTTCTTGGCGGGAACGAGTTGTGATAGAACACGTCTTGTTTATCTCGAAGAAATGGGAGGGATATCTATCCCAATGCCAAAAACATTTACCATGTTCAGTAGCTTCTCGATGGCTTCTCTTGCATTGCCAGGAATGAGTGGTTTTGTTGCGGAATTTTTAGTATTTTTTGGACTAATTACTAGTACAAAATATCTTTTAATGTCAAAAATGCTAATTACTTTTGTAATGGCAATTGGAATGATATTAACTCCTATTTATTTATTATCTATGTTACGTCAGATGTTTTATGGATACAAGTTATTTAATATTCCAAACTCTAATTTTTGGGATTCTGGACTACGAGAACTATTTCTTTCAATCTGTATCTTTCTACCCGTAATAAGTATTGGTATTTATCCCGATTTTGTTCTCTCGTTATCAGTTGACAAGGTACACGCTATCTTATCCAATTATTATCATAGATAGTGTTTCATTAATGAAACGGAAGGAAAGTCTTATAATTCTTTGAATTTAATATTTTGAAAATTGTTTGCTGTACTGTATAATGAAAAAAGAAATAAAATGAATAAGAATTGTAATTAGATACATCTCGAGTTTTTGAGAACCGTTTGAATCAAGGAATCATTCAAATTTAAATGGTTCTCAAAAACTCATAAAAACAAACTTTCGTTATATATGGGATGATGTTTTTATCTTATGTATTCTTCATGTAGTTTATTCAATTAGATGTTTATGTGAATGAACCATAACTATGTAGACCTATTCCTAATAGATTGATCCCAAAATAGCATATCCAAATTATAATAAATCCTATAGAAGCTACAAGTGCCGAATTCGTACCTTTCCAATTTATATTTGTTCTAGTATGTAAATAAATCGCGAATATGGTCCAAGTAATAAATGCCCAAGTTTCCTTGGGGTCCCAATTCCAATAGGATCCCCATGCCTCATTAGCCCATACTGCTCCACAAAGAATACCTATGGTTAAAAAGGTAAACCCTAGACTAATGACACGATAACTCCAATAATCCAAACGCTCAGTTAATTGATATTTGTAATAATTTAGAAATGAAGGAAAAGAAGTGTTTTTAAAAACACTTCTTTTTTCATTCAAATATTCAATCTCACCAAAGAAAAATGACTTAATTAATAAATTATTGCTTTTACAAAAAAATTTTATGTTTTTTCGAAATGTAATGACTAGAAGAGCGACTGATAATAATGATCCGCATAAAAGAGCTGCATAGCTCAATAACATCATACTTACGTGCATCATTAACCACTGAGATTGTAGAGCAGGTACTAATATTGCGGATTGATGCATTTCAGTTGAAAGACCCGACATGGCAAAGCCTTGAGTAAAAATGGTACTTGGTGCAATTATTGTGCTTAAATCGTTACGTATCTTGGGAATCATATGAATAATGAAGAAACTACACGAAAGGAAGATTAATGACTCGTATAAATTACTTAATGGAAAATGTCCCGAAGAAATCCAACGAGAAACTAATAATCCTGTTATAGAGAAAAAGGTAGCTATCATCCCTTTTTCTGATGAATCACGTAATCCTACAATTTTGTGGACTAATAAGGTCATCAAATGAATCATAATCACAATTGAAATGATCGAAAAAGAGATATGAGTTAATATATGTTCTAAAGTCGCAAATATCATAAAAGGGGTCCCATTACAGAATTGAAAATCGCGAATTGAATACATTTTAGGATCTATTGTATCTCTTTTAGAAGATGCCGCCACTCGGACTCGAACCGAGATGCTTTAGCACTGCTTCCTAAGAGCAGCGTGTCTACCGATTTCACCACGGCGGCTTACTTGAAATAATAATAGTCAATTCATGTTGAATCGTCGAGATTCAAGGATTCAATATAGTTTAGGAAACATTAATTAGAATCAATGAATAAAGACTGGTTTGTGGTTTAAATATTTGAATCTTCAATAAAATACCTACCTAGGTAGTATCGTCGTGGGTTTTTTAACAATCAACTTTCATGTACTAGAAACTAAGTTTTCTCCAAACAGTTGGAACTCCATAGTTTTTTCTCGGTTGAGGTATAAAACTAAGAATTGTCTTTTTTTCTCTATTTTTTTATGATTTGTTTTTCATTTATCCGATTTCATGGATTCAAATGAAAAAGATTGATTTTTTTTTCAGTGAACAAAATAAAATAACTAGGATTTCATATCTATCACAATTTCATCATTAAATACAAATAATTTGTTATTTTTCTAATGATTTCGATACCTTAGTATATTAAAATTAAAGTATTAATATTCTTTATTGCGCATATAATTTATAATTTAGAATACCATTTACAAAACCAATTAAGTTTTGGGATAGGCATATAACAAAAGAGTTTCAATCTCTATCACAATTGTACTTTTCACAATAGAAAAGTACAATTGCGATAGGTAAAAAAATAATACTTAGAACCCAATATACAAAAAATTATTATTCTATATATCACAGCAGTGAGTTCGAAGTAATATTGAGAAATTCAATACAGAAAAATACATTAGTTAACATTCATCTTACAAAATTTGAGGTTCTTTAGGCTATATCAATTGAGATTATTCTAAGACTTTATTATTTGTTTGTCGCACAAAAAAACTTTTTGAATGCCCGGTGGAAACCGATTTCGCTAAAGAAAAAGTTTTTACTGCAACTAAATATCCTTTTTTCTTCCAAATATTTCTACGAATACGTTTTTTTGACATAGAAGTACGTTTTTTTGGAACTGCCAT